CAGTGTAATAAAGCATTAATCAATATGGATTCATAAAAAAGAAAATGAATCTGTTCATAGAACAAAAAAAAATAAGAGCTTCGAGCTAATAAAGATTAAGAAAATTGGCTTAACAAAAAATTTCATTATGAGCTCCATTGTAGAAATCAGACCTAACCATTAAGTAAGAAGCGATGGGAACGATGGAACCTGTGAATCCAAATCTATTGACAACAGACTCATTGATCGGGATGGCGAAACAAACCAGAGACTAATTCCTTCATTTATTGGGAAAAGAAAAGTCATGAGTTAACCCTACAACTGAAATAGCACCGAAAAGAGTAAATATTCGCCCGTGAAAACTTTATTTTCTTGAATTGATAATTTTTGGTCAATACAATAGGATAAAAAGCAAAACAAAAAAAAGATTCGTTATAACATAAAAAAATACGATATTTAAAAATTTAAAATAGAAATATTAATATGTTTAGTTAGCTAAAAAAACAAGATATACAAATGAATAATAGACAATTTGAAAATTTTATTATTCGCGAGGAGCTGGATGAGAAGAAACTCTCATGTCCAGTTCTGTAGTAGAGATGGAATTCAGAACCAACCATCAACTATAACCCCAAAAGAACCAGATTTCGTAAACAACATAGAGGAAGAATGAAGGGAATATCTTATCGAGGTAATCATATTTCTTTCGGTAAATATGCTCTTCAGGCACTTGAACCTGCTTGGATCACATCTAGACAAATAGAAGCAGGTCGACGAGCAATGACACGAAATGCACGCCGCGGTGGAAAAATATGGGTACGTATATTTCCAGACAAACCGGTTACAGTAAGACCCGCAGAAACACGTATGGGTTCGGGGAAAGGATCCCCTGAATATTGGGTAGCTGTTGTTAAACCAGGTCGAATACTTTATGAAATGGGTGGAGTAACAGAAAATATAGCCAGAAGGGCGATTTCAATAGCATCGTCCAAAATGCCTATACGAACTCAATTTATTATTTCGGGATAAAAAGAATCAAAAGAAAAAGGTCTTGGGGATAAAAAAACAACCACGGGTGCCGGTTTCTTTCTTTGGACAAACAATATTTCTTTTTTTTTTTTCTTCACTCTTTGCTTTGCATTGAAAGAATATATTCTAAAAAACTGATATGATTCAACCTCAGACTCTTTTGAATGTAGCGGATAACAGCGGGGCTCGAGAATTGATGTGTATTCGAATCATAGGAGCTAGCAATCGTCGATATGCTCATATCGGTGACGTTATTGTTGCTGTGATCAAAGAAGCAGTGCCAAATATGCCCCTAGCAAGATCAGAGGTGGTCAGAGCTGTAATTGTACGTACTTGTAAAGAACTCAAACGTGATAACGGTATGATAATACGATATGATGACAATGCTGCGGTTGTCATTGACCAAGAAGGAAACCCCAAAGGAACTCGAGTTTTTGGTGCAATTGCCCGGGAATTGAGACAGTTAAATTTTACTAAAATAGTTTCATTAGCTCCGGAGGTATTGTAAGGTCTTTTAAAATAAGATAAGACCATCATATGGTTATGTTATAGTAAGGTATTTGAAAGAAAGAGATTAAGAATTTATAGTAGATTGTGTCTCATGCATATGCCTTTAATTTAAATTCATAAACAAATAAGTAAAAAACAAGAAAAACATGTTGATTATATCAAAATTGGGGAGCACCAAGAATTTTAATTCACCATGGGTAGGGATACTATTGCTGACATAATAACCTCTATACGAAACGCTGATATGGATAGAAAAAGGGTGGTTCGAATAGCATCTACTAATATCACTGAAAATATTGTTAAAATACTTTTACGAGAAGGTTTTATCGAAAACGTGAGAAAACATCAAGAAACCAAAAAAGATTTTTTGGTTTTAACCCTACGGCATAGAAGGAATAGGAAAAGGCCTTATAGAAATTTTTTAAATTTAAAACGAATCAGTCGGCCTGGTCTACGAATCTATTCGAATTACCAACGAATTCCTAGAATTTTAGGTGGGATGGGAATTGTAATTATTTCTACTTCTCGAGGTATAATGACAGACCGAGAGGCTCGACTAGAACGAATTGGTGGAGAAGTTTTGTGTTATATATGGTAATCCTTCTAATATACGAATTGGGTCCGAAACTTCTTATTTGTGAAAACAAAAAGAAAAGGGGCGGGTTGTCTAATATCGTTCCTACTCCATCAGTTGATACTTCAAGGAGGCTTTACCTGGAATGAAAGAACAAAAATGGATTCATGAAGGTTTAATTACTGAATCCCTTCCCAACGGTATGTTCCGGATTCGCTTAGATAATCAAGATATAATTCTAGGTTATGTTTCAGGAAAGATCCGACGTAGTTTTATACGGATACTACCAGGCGATAGAGTAAAAATTGAAGTAAGTCGTTATGATTCAACCAGAGGACGTATAATTTATCGACTTCGCAATAAGGATTCGAAAGATTAGGTGTTTTTATCAACTTCAACATTTCTTTC